TTTTTTTTTTATAATAAATTAAATCCTTGAAAATAATCATTTCCATGAGTTCGAATTAAAGAAACTAAAATAGAAAGACCTAAAGCCCCCTCACAAACTGAAAAAACTAAAAATACTATTAATAAATATAAATCATAATCAATATATCTTAAAAAAATCAATAAAAAAAAAAAAATTCTTAAAACGATAAATTCTAATCTTAACAAAACAATTAATAAGTGTTTATGTTTTAAAACAAAAATTATATTTCCAACAATAAATATAACAATAAAAATTAATCATATAAAAATTATCATTTATAGTTTTTATAGTTTAAAAAAAACATTGGTCTTGTAAATCAAAATTAAGTATTATACTTTAAAAACTTCAAAGAAAAAGAATCTCTTTATCAATAATCTCCAAAATTATTATTTTTATTTAAACTATTCTTTGATTTGAAATAACAAAAATAACTTTATCTTTTTTAATTTTATCCATTTCCTTATTTATAATATTTTTAAATAATCCCCTATCTATAGGATTAATAATTTTATTTCAAACATTATTAATTTGTTTATTATCAGGAATACTTATTAAAACATACTGATTTTCATACATTTTATTTTTAACTTTCATAGGAGGATTATTAGTTTTATTTATTTATGTATCAAGAATTGCCTCTAATGAATTATTTAAACCCTCTTTTAATACTAAATTATTTTTTTTTTTATCAATTTTATTTTTATTAATAATTCAATTTATTTATATAAATAATTTATATTGAATAAATTTCTCATTTAACTCTGACATAAATAATTTTATTTCAATATCATTATTTATAAATAATGATAATAAAATTAATTTAAGTAAACTTTATAATAATCAAACTTTTATAATTATATTAATATTAATTATCTATCTTTTTATTACATTAATTGTAGTAGTAAAAATTACCAATATTTTTTATGGACCTTTACGATCAAATATATAAATGATAAATAAAAATAATTTTATTCTTATTCGAAAAACTAATCCTATTTTTAAAATTATTAATGGATCATTAATTGATTTACCTTCCCCATCTAATATTTCTTATTGATGAAATTTTGGATCTTTATTAGCTTTATGTTTAATTATTCAAATTTTAACTGGATTATTTTTAACTATATATTATACAGCTAATATCGAATTAGCATTTTACAGAGTAAATTACATTTGTCGAAATGTAAATTATGGTTGATTAATTCGAACTTTACACGCTAATGGAGCGTCATTTTTTTTTATTTGTATTTATTTACATATTGGTCGAGGAATTTATTATGAATCATTTAATTTAAAACATACTTGAATAATTGGAGTAACAATTTTATTTTTATTAATAGCAACTGCTTTCATAGGATATGTTTTACCTTGAGGACAAATATCATTTTGAGGAGCTACTGTAATTACAAATTTACTATCAGCAATCCCTTATTTAGGATCAATATTAGTAAATTGAATTTGAGGAGGATTTTCAGTAGATAATGCAACTTTAACTCGATTTTATACATTTCATTTTCTTTTACCATTTATTATTCTAATAATAACAATAATTCACTTACTTTTTCTTCATCAAACTGGATCTAATAATCCTTTAGGATTAAATAGAAATTATGATAAAATTCCTTTCCATCCTTTTTTTTCTTATAAAGACTTATTAGGAGCAATTATTTTATTATTTATTTTAATTATATTAACATTAACTAATCCTTATCTACTTGGGGATCCTGATAACTTTATTCCCGCTAACCCATTAGTTACCCCTGAACATATTCAACCTGAATGATATTTCCTTTTTGCATATGCTATTTTACGATCAATTCCTAATAAATTAGGAGGTGTTATTGCTTTAGTTATATCTATTCTAATTTTAATTATTCTTCCATTTACATTTAACAAAAAAATTCAAGGAATTCAATTTTATCCTATTAATCAATTTTTATTTTGAACATTAATTACAATAATTATCTTATTAACTTGAATTGGAGCACGACCCGTTGAAGATCCTTACATTATTACCGGTCAATTATTAACTATTTTCTATTTTTCTTATTTTATTATTAACCCTTTAGTAAGTATATATTGAGATAACTTAATCTTTAATTAATTAAATTAATGAGCTTGTTATTAAGCATTTGTTTTGAAAACTTAAGAAAGAATAAATAATTCTATTAATTTATACTAAAAATAATCAAACAAAATAAATAATATTTATATAACTCTTATTATTATTTTTATATTAAAAAAATTTTTAAACCTAAAAAAAATAATAAAAAATTTATAGATACAGGTAAATATCTTTTTCAAGCTAAATACATTAATTTATCATATCGATATCGAGGTAATGTTCCACGAACTCAAATAAATAAAAAAGAAATAAAAGTTAATTTTAAAAAAAAAAAAATTCTTAAATCAAAACCTCCTATATAAACTATTACAAATAATAAACTTATAAATAAAATTCTTGAATATTCAGCTAAAAAAATTAATGCAAAGCCCCCTCTTCTATATTCTACATTAAATCCTGAAACTAATTCTCTCTCACCTTCAGCAAAATCAAAAGGAGTTCGATTAGTTTCAGCTAATATTGATCTAATTCAACATAATCTTAAAGGAAATATTAAAATAATAAACCAAATTATACTTTGATAAATATAAAAATTTAATAAATTATAATCTATAATTATAATAATTCTAGATAATAAAATTATAGCCAATCTAACTTCATAAGAAATTGTTTGAGCAACTGCACGCAATCCTCCTAATAAAGCATAATTAGAATTAGAAGATCAACCAGCAACTATAATAGTATAAACACCTAATCTTATACAACATAAAATAAATAAAATACCTAAATTAAAACTAATTAAATTAAAATAATAAGGAATAACTATTCAAATAATTAAAGATAAAATAAACCCAACTACAGGAGAAAAATAGTATATAATATAATTAGAAAAATTAGGATAAGTTTGTTCTTTAGTAAATAACTTAATAGCATCTGAAAAAGGTTGTAAAATTCCTATTATCCCTAACTTATTAGGACCCTTACGAATTTGAATATAACCTAAAACCTTTCGCTCTAATAAAGTTAAAAAAGCAACACCAATTAATACTCCAATAATTAAAATCAATAAACCAATAAAAATTAAATATAAATCTCTTATTATCATATACTATCTATATAATTAAATTATACATTTATGACTTCTAAAATCATTACACTTTTCTGCCAAAATAGTTATATTTATTTTATAACAATAAATATAAACAATAATATATATATATATATATATATTATATAATAGTATATAATAATAATTCTTAATTATAACAATTAATAAAATTCATTCTATAAAATTTAATTTAAATATTTAATCCTTTCGTACTAAAATATTTTACATTTTTAAAAGATAGAAACCAACCTGGCTCACACCGGTTTGAACTCAGATCATGTAAGATTTTAATGATCGAACAGATCAAAATTTTAAACTTCTGCATCTAAATTTTATCTTAATCCAACATCGAGGTCGCAAACTCTTTTTTTTATCCGAACTAAAAAAAAAAATTACGCTGTTATCCCTAAGGTAATTTTTTCTTATAATCAATAAAATTGGATCATAAATATCACTTATATATGTTTTTATATAAAAAAAGTTTTTTTTATTTTTCTATCACCCCAATAAAATAATTAATAAAATTTAAATTTTTAAATTTATAAATAATCTAAATTTTATTAAATATAAAACTCTATAGGGTCTTCTCGTCTTTTTAATATATTTTAGCTTTTTAACTAAAAAATTAAATTCTATAATTTAATTAAGAGACAGTTTATATTTCATCCAATCTTTCATACAAGTCATCAATTAAATGACTAATGATTATGCTACCTTTGTACAGTCAATATACTGCAGCCCTTTAATTTAAAATCAGTGGGCAGATTAGACTTTATATTATTTTCAAAAAGACATGTTTTTGTTAAACAAGTGAACATAAAATTTTGCCGAATTCCTTTTAACTAATTTTCTTTAATAATTTACTTTTAATTTTAAATTTAATATACTAATTTTATCATTATAATTAATTTTAAAAAATTTTAAATTATTTTTTTATAAAAAAATAAATTTTTAATTAAATTTTATTTTAAATGAAATTATTTATAATAAATTAAAATTTATTAACAATATAAATTATATAATTTTCAATTATAATTAAATTTAACTTATTATACATATTTAAATTAAAGATTATCCCTTAAATTATAAAATTTAAATATTTTTATTAATTAATAAATTAATTAGTAAATTTAATTTTAAATTTAAAATTAAATTTTTTTCTAAAAAAACTAGATATATTTAAGAACGATTTAACATTTCATTTCCAATTAACTATTTAAAATATTTATGTTACAATAACTTTAATAATTAATTATCTCTCCTAAATTCGAGAATTATTTTAATCAAAATATATTTTTTAATAAACTCTGATACACAAGATACACTAATTAAAAATTACTTTTTATTAATTTATTTTTCATTTATTTCAAAATTCTTTTACAATACTAATTCACTATAAATTTTTAAATTATTTCTATTAATATACTTTAACCCCCATTAAAATATCTTAATTTTTCTTCATTTAAAAATTCTTTTATTAATTCATCAATTATTAATTTTTCCCCTCAAATTAATTAAATTATAATATCTTTTCAATGTAAATGAAATACTTTTTATCAAGCTCTAATTTGTCTTTCTAGAAACACTTTCCAGTACCTCTACTTTGTTACGACTTATTTCAACTTTATTTATATGAAAGCGACGGGCAATATGTACATATTCCAATTTTAAATCATTTTATTAAATTAAATAAAATTACATTTAAATCCAATTTCAATTAATTTTTACAAATTAATATTCATTTAAATAAATTTATTGTAATCCATTATATTCTTAATTATAATCTGCATCTTGATCTGATTTAATTTTTTTTTTAATTTTTAAATATTATTTTTATTAAAAAATATTTTTTTAACAACGATATACAAAATTAAAAATTAAGTAAATTTATTCGTGGATTATCAATTATTAAACAGATTCCTCTAAATGAACTAAAATACCGCCAAATTGTTTAAGTTTCAATAAATAATTAATTACTATTTTAGTATTATAATTTAAAATTTTAATAATAGGGTATCTAATCCTAGTTTTTATAAAAATTTATTAAATCATATATTATAAAATAATATTTTATTAAATTAAAAATTTCACTTAATAATTTAAAATTTAAATTATTTATTTTTATTAAATATTAATTAATTTTACTAATAAAATTTAATTTAATTTTTGTTTAACCGCAACTGCTGGCACAAAATTAGTTATTAATTTAAATATTACTAAATATTAATTTCTTAAATATTTTAATATTAATTACTAAATTAAATTATTAATTTATTATTAAAATAAACTAAAATTAACACTAAAATTTATATGTAAAATAAACTTTAAATAAACTTCACAAACTACAAAAATTTTTATTTATATGCATAATTTCTCACATAGATTTTTTTTTTTTTTTTTTTATATTTAAATATTTAATATAATATTGTATTTTATATTAAAATATTTAATATAATTATTAAACATTAAATAATCTCTTTTTCTTTTCTTTCATACTATTCATATTGAAACCTAATTTGGAAATTAAACAATTACAATTCTTAAAAATTACAATATATTAATATAATTAATATTAATCTTTCTTAATTAAGTTATTGTATTATAAATATATTAATTATATAAAAATTTAATTAATATATAATTATATTAATTATATAAATATTTAATATATATATATATATATATAATATATATAATAAATTTATTATTTAATTTTGTTTTTAAACCATTATTAATAAATTTTCTTTAAAGTATTAAAAAAAAATTATTAAAAATAAGCTAAATTTAAGCTTTTGGGTTCATACCCCAACTATAAAGGAAATCCTTTTTTTTAAAATTATTTAATAAAGTGCCTGATTAAAGGATTATTCTGATAGGATAAATTAAGTAAATAAGTTTACCTTTATTATATTTTATAGAATTAAACTATATCTAATAATATCAAAAATTATTGTGCTTCTTACACTAAAATATAATTTCTATAATAATGAATTTTTAATTCTTTTTATTAATTATTTATTAATTTTTTAAATTTTTTTTTCTTTTAATTCCTCTAAAATATTTTTTTTTTTTATTTTAATTTTTAGAACATTAGTATCTATTTCCTCCAATTCTTGAATTGGATGTTGAATTGGTTTAGAAATTAATCTATTAAGATTTATCCCCCTAATTTCTAATTCCAATAATTTATTATCTACAGAAGCATCATTAAAATATTTTTTAACTCAATCAATTGCTTCAATTAATTTTCTTTTCTCTATTTTAATAAAAATAATATTACTAAAAAATTTTGAAATAAATTATTTTTTATCAATTATAATTAATTCATCAATATTAATAAAAATGGGAGCATCTCCATTCCATTTTTGATTCCCTAATATTGTTGAAGGTTTATCTTGATTTAATAATTTTATTTTAATAACATGACAAAAAATTACCCCCATAATTATTTTATCATATTATTTTAATAAAAATTTTTTATTAATAATTATTATAATAAATGCTATTATTGGTGCTTTAGGAGGTTTAAATCAAACTTCTTTACGAAAAATTATAGCTTTTTCCTCAATCAATAACTTAAGATGAATATTATCTTCTATCTTAATTAGAGAAAATTTATGATTATTTTATCTTTTTATATATTCATTCATAATTAGAATTTTATGTTCAATTTTTTATTTTTTAAATGTTTTTTATATTAATCAACTATTTATTAATAATATAAATTCTTTAATTAAAATTAATTTATTAATTAATTTTTTATCCTTAGGAGGTTTACCTCCTTTTATTGGATTTTTTCCTAAATGAATCATTATTAACTTTTTAATTATTAATCAAATATATTTTTTAACTTTTATTTTAATTATAATAAGTTTAATTTTATTATTTTTTTATATTCGTATTATTTATTCAACTTTCATATTTAATTATTTAAAAATAAAATGATTTAAAATTTTTATTAAAAATAATAAATTTTCCTTAATTAATATATTTTCTTTTTTCTCTATTTCAGGAATAATTCTTAGAACCTTTTTTTTTCTATAAAGGTTTTAAGTTAAATAAACTAATAGTCTTCAAAATTATTTATAAAGAATTATTCTTTAAGCCTTAGTATATATTTTACTCCTTAAAATTTGCAATTTCATATCATTATTGAATATAAGGCTTATAATAAAAGAGAAAATTCTCGTTAATAAATTTACAATTTATCGCTTATTTTAACTCAGCCATTTTATTATTTTTATTTGCGAAAATGACTTTATTCAACAAATCATAAAGATATTGGAACTTTATATTTTATTTTTGGTATTTGAGCAGGAATAGTAGGAACTTCTTTAAGTTTATTAATTCGAGCTGAATTAGGAAACCCAGGATCTTTAATTGGTGATGATCAAATTTATAATACTATTGTTACAGCTCATGCTTTTATTATAATTTTTTTCATAGTTATACCAATTATAATTGGTGGATTTGGTAATTGATTAGTTCCTTTAATATTAGGAGCACCTGATATAGCATTCCCACGAATAAATAATATAAGTTTTTGACTTCTACCCCCATCATTAACATTATTAATTTCAAGAAGAATTGTAGAAAATGGAGCAGGAACTGGATGAACAGTATATCCCCCTTTATCTTCAAATATTGCTCATAGAGGAAGTTCAGTAGATTTAGCTATTTTCTCACTTCATTTAGCTGGTATCTCATCAATTTTAGGAGCTATTAATTTTATTACAACAATTATTAATATACGATTAAATAGTTTAATATTTGATCAAATACCTTTATTTGTTTGAGCTGTAGGAATTACTGCATTCTTATTATTACTTTCTTTACCAGTTTTAGCTGGAGCTATTACTATACTTTTAACTGATCGAAATTTAAATACTTCTTTCTTTGATCCTGCTGGAGGAGGTGATCCTATTCTTTATCAACATTTATTTTGATTTTTCGGTCATCCAGAAGTTTATATTTTAATTTTACCTGGATTTGGTATAATTTCCCATATTATTTCTCAAGAAAGAGGAAAAAAAGAAACATTTGGATGTTTAGGAATAATTTACGCTATATTAGCTATTGGTTTATTAGGGTTTATTGTATGAGCTCATCATATATTTACGGTAGGAATAGATATTGATACTCGAGCTTATTTTACTTCAGCAACTATAATTATCGCAGTACCTACTGGAATTAAAATTTTTAGTTGATTAGCTACTTTCCATGGAACTCAAATTAATTATTCACCTTCAATTTTATGAAGTTTAGGGTTTGTATTCTTATTTACAGTAGGGGGGTTAACAGGTGTAATTTTATCTAACTCATCTATTGACATTACTTTACATGATACTTATTATGTAGTAGCTCATTTCCATTATGTATTATCTATAGGGGCTGTATTTGCAATTATAGGAGGATTTATTCATTGATATCCTTTATTTACAGGATTATGTCTTAATCCTTATTTATTAAAAATTCAATTTTTCATCATATTTATTGGAGTAAATTTAACTTTTTTTCCTCAACATTTTTTAGGATTAGCAGGCATACCTCGACGATATTCAGATTATCCTGATTCTTATATTTCTTGAAATATTATTTCCTCATTAGGATCTTACATTTCACTTTTAGCTGTAATATTCATATTAATTATTATTTGAGAATCAATAATTAATCAACGAATTGCTTTATTTACTTTAAATTTACCTTCCTCAATTGAATGATATCAAGCTCTTCCTCCTGCTGAACATTCATATAATGAACTTCCTATTTTAAGAAATTTCTAATATGGCAGATTATATGTAATGGATTTAAACCCCATTTATAAAGGTTTATCCTTTTTTTAGAAATAGCAACATGATCTAATTTAAATTTACAAAATGGAGCATCTCCATTAATAGAACAAATTATTTTTTTTCATGATCATACTTTAATTATTCTAATTATAATTACAATTTTAGTAGGTTATTTAATAATAAGTTTATTATTTAATAAATATATTAATCGATTCTTATTAGAAGGTCAAATAATTGAATTAATTTGAACTATTTTACCAGCAATTACTTTAATTTTTATTGCTTTACCTTCTCTTCGTTTACTTTATTTATTAGATGAATTAAACAACCCTTTAATTACCTTGAAATCTATTGGTCATCAATGATATTGAAGTTATGAGTATTCAGATTTTCATAATATTGAATTTGATTCTTATATAATCCCTTCTAATGAACTTCAACCCTATAATTTCCGTTTATTAGATGTTGATAATCGTATTATTTTACCTATAAATAATCAAATTCGTATTATAGTAACTGCAACTGATGTAATTCATTCATGAACAGTTCCTTCTCTAGGAGTAAAAGTTGATGCTAATCCAGGTCGTTTAAATCAAACTAATTTTTTTATTAATCGACCAGGATTATTTTATGGTCAATGTTCTGAAATTTGTGGAGCAAATCATAGTTTTATACCTATTGTAGTTGAAAGAATTTCAATTAAAAATTTTATTAATTGAGTTAATAATTATTCTTCATTAGATGACTGAAAGCAAGTACTGGTCTCTTAAACCATTTTATAGTAAATTAGCAATTACTTCTAATGAAAAAAGAATTAGTTAAATATTATAACGTAAGTATGTCAAATTTAAATTATTACATAAGTAATATTCTTTTATTCCTCAAATAATACCAATTAATTGATTAATATCTTTTTTTTTTTTTATCTTAATTTTTTTAATTTTTAATATTATAAACTATTATATTTATAATATTAATATTAATAATAAAATTAACTTTTTTTCTTATAAAAAAAAAAATTTAATTTGAAAATGATAAGTAATTTATTTTCAATCTTTGACCCTTCTACTAATATTTTTAATATTTCATTAAATTGAATTAGAACAATTTTAGGAATTTTATTTATTCCTTATTCATTTTGATTAATCCCAAATCGTCATTTTATATTTTGAAATTTTATCTTATTTAAACTTCATAACGAATTTAAGACTTTATTAAAAAATAATTATTTCCAAGGATCAACATTTATTTTCATTTCAATATTTACATTTGTATTATTTAATAATTTTTTAGGATTATTTCCTTATATTTTTACAAGAACAAGTCATTTAACTCTTTCATTATCAATCTCTCTTCCTTTATGATTAAGTTTTATAATTTATGGATGATTAAATAACTCTCAACATATATTTATTCATATAATTCCTCAAGGAACCCCTTCAATTTTAATACCTTTCATAGTATTAATTGAAACAATTAGTAATATTATTCGACCAGGAACTTTAGCAGTTCGATTAACAGCTAATATAATTGCAGGACATTTATTAATAACTCTTCTAAGAGGAACTGGTCCTAATATAAATTACTATATAGTCCTATTTTTAGTTTTAATTCAAATTCTTTTACTAATTTTAGAATCAGCAGTTGCGGTTATTCAATCTTATGTTATTGCAATTTTAAGAACACTTTATTCTAGAGAAGTTAATTAACTTATAATAAAATCAAAAATTAATGAAAATTACACATAACCATCCATTTCATTTAGTAGATTATAGACCATGACCTTTAACTGGAGCTATTGGAGTAATAACTCTAGTTACTGGTATAGTAAAATGATTCCACAACTTTAATATAAATTTATTAATCTTAGGATATTTAATTGTTATTTTAACAATATATCAATGATGACGAGATGTTTGTCGTGAAGGAACTCTTCAAGGTAAACATACAATTTTAGTAGTAAAAGGACTCCGATGAGGGATAATTCTTTTTATTGTATCTGAAATTTTTTTTTTTTTATCTTTTTTTTGAGCATTTTTTCATAGTAGTTTATCCCCTAATATTGAAATTGGGTCAATATGACCCCCTATAAGAATCACTCCTTTTAACCCATTTCAAATTCCTCTTCTTAATACAATTATTTTAATTAGTTCAGGAGTATCTGTTACCTGAGCTCACCATGCTCTTATAGAAAATAATAATTCACAAACTACGCAAGGATTATTTATTACTATTATCCTAGGAATTTATTTTACTATTTTACAAGCTTATGAATATTTTGAAGCACCATTTACAATTGCTGATAGAATTTATGGATCAACTTTCTTTATAGCTACCGGATTTCATGGATTACATGTAATTATTGGAACAATATTTTTACTTATTTGTTTAATTCGACATTTAAATAATCACTTTTCTAAAAATCATCATTTTGGATTTGAAGCTGCTGCATGATATTGACATTTTGTAGATGTAGTATGATTATTTCTTTACATTTCTATTTATTGATGAGGTAATTAATTATTTATATAATATATTTAGTATATTTGACTTCCAATCAAAAAGTTTAATTTTATTTTAATATAAATAATTATTTTAATAATAAATATTTTTTTTTTAATTATAATTATTTCCAATATTATAATATTCTTATCTATTATTTTATCAAAAAAATCATTTTCAGACCGAGAAAAATCTTCACCATTTGAATGCGGATTTGACCCTAAATCTTCAGCTCGAATTCCCTTTTCTTTACATTTTTTTCTAATTACAGTTATTTTTTTAATTTTTGATGTAGAAATTGCTTTAATTTTTCCTATTATTCCTTTATTCAAAATAGTAAATTTTATTTTATGAACAAAAATTAGATTTTTTTTTTTAATTATTTTAATTATTGGATTATATCATGAATGAAATCAAAATATATTAAATTGAACTAATTAAATTTATCATCATAAATTAATTAAACATCATTTTAATAATTAAATTTTTAATTTAATATAAGGATTATAGTTTATTAAAAACATTTGATTTGCATTCAAAAAATATTGATTTTCAATTTATCTTATTTATATATATATATATATATATATATATATATATATATAATATATACTCAAATAAGAAGCAATAATGCATTTAATTTCGACTTAAAAGAATGAGTTTAAATAACTCCTTATTTATTTTAATTGAAACCAAAATAGAGGTATATCACTGTTAATGATAAAATTGAATATTAATTCCAATTAAAATTTTTCATAAAAGAAATATAAAGTTTAAAAATAAGCTGCTAACTTAATTTTTAGTGGTTAAATTCCATTAATATTTCTTTCTTATTGTTTATATAGTTTAATTAAAACTTTACATTTTCATTGTAAAAATAAAAAATTTTTTTTTATAAATATTTTATTTAAAAATAATAATTATTTCCTTAATATCTTCAATATTATGCTCTAATTTATAAGCTATTTAAATAAAATAATAATAATATAAATAAACTAATTATTATTCAAATAATAAATCTAAATAAATAAATTTTTAAATTATTTATTTGAAAAAAATTATAAAAAATTGAATACTTTTTTACAATTTCTATTATTCCTCACCCTCTATAAACTTCTCTTCAACCTATATCAATATTTTTTAATAAATTTTGACCAAAATTAAGAAAATAATATCTTAAACCATAAGTTGATAAACTAGGTATAAATCATATTACACATAAAAAATTACTTAAATTATAAGTTATTAAAAATTTATTCACTGAATAAATTTCTATATTTCTAATTAAATACCCTATTAAACCCCCAATAATTCTTACATAAATAACTAATATTTTCATATTAAAAGGTAAATAAATTATATATGGATAAGAAAAAATTATTCATCTTAAAAAACTTCCTCTAATTACTCTTATAAATAATAAAACAAATATTCTTTTTAATATAGTATAATCTTCATCATATAAATTATATACTCTTATTAAATTAAAATCATTCACTATTAAATACATAATTAAACGAATAGTATAAAATATAGTTAATCCTGTTGAAATATAATATAATAAAAAAATTAATAAATTTAAATTTCTAAATCTTACTATTTCTAAAATCATATCCTTTGAATAAAATCCAGCTAAAAATGGAATTCCACATAAAGCTAAATTTGAAATATTTATACATAATGAAGTTAAAGGAATATAAAAACTAATTCCCCCCATAAAACGAATATCTTGTATATCATTTATTATGTGAATAATAACACCAGCACATATAAATAATAAAGCCTTAAATATAGCATGGGTTAATAAATGAAAAAAAGCTAAATCAGGTATCCCTATTCTTAAAATTCTCATTATTAAACCTAATTGTCTTAAAGTAGATAAAGCAATAATTTTTTTCAAATCAAATTCATAATTAGCTCTAATACCAGCTATAAATATAGTTAATCCTGATAATAATAATAAAATTTTTAAAAAAAATATATCAATTAATAATAAATTAAAACGAATTAATAAATAAACTCCTGCTGTAACTAAAGTAGAAGAATGAACTAAAGCAGATACAGGAGTAGGAGCTGCCATAGCTGCAGGCAATCATGATCTAAAAGGAATTTGAGCTCTTTTTGTTATAGAAGCCATAATAATTATTCTTCTAATTATTATTATTTCTCAATCATTTTTTATAAACTCTAAATAAAAAATATAATTTCATCTTCCATAATTTATTATTCAAGAAATAATTAATAAAATAAATACATCCCCAATTCGATTAGATAAAGCAGTTAATATCCCAGCATTATAAGATTTTAAATTTTGATAATAAATAACTAATAAATAAGAAACTAAACCTAAACCATCCCAACCTAATAAAATTCTAATAATATTTGGTCTAATAATTAATATTATTATTGAAGTTACAAATAATAAAACTAAAATAATAAATCGACTTAAATTTAACTCTGAACTTATATATCTTTTTCTATAATAAATAACAACAGAAGAAATTAAAAAAACAAATATTATAAATAATAATGATATTCAATCTAATAAAATAGATATAACTACATTTATAGAATTAAAAGAAATAATTTCTCACTCTAAAAAAATTACTATATTATTCATAATAAAATAAATTATAAATAGAAAATTTATTAATCTTATTATTATTAAAAAAAAAAAAGAAATAAAACAAATAGAATATTTTAAATTATTTATAATTTAAAATGAATTTTTATTCACATTTTTGATACCACAAATCAATATTTTTATTAAATTATTTAAATAAAATCAAATTATTCTATAATCAATTTTTATAATTATTAAATTTAAAGGTAATCAATGTAATATTAATATTAAATATTCACGTGAAACTCCAGTATAATAACTATAAATTCCTGAATAATATTTTCCATGTTGAATATAAGAATATAAATATAATCTATATCCAGCTCTAAAAAAAGAAATTAATATTAATATAATTATTGAAAATCAAGATCATCTTATTAAACTATTAATTAAACTAATTTCACCTATTAAATTTAATCTAGGAGGAGCTGCTATATTAGATGATATTAATAAAAATCATCATAATCTTATTGAAGGTATAAAATTTATTATTCCCTTATTAATATACAATCTTCGACTATGAAGACGTTCATAACTAATATTAGCTAAACAAAATATTCCAGAAGAACATAAACCATGACCAATTATTATTAAATAAGATCCTACAAATCCTCAATAATTTATAATTATAATTCCTCTAATTACTAATCTTATATGAGCTACTGAAGAATAAGCAATTAAAGATTTAATATCAACTTGACAAAAACATTTTAATCTAATATAAAATCCCCCCACTAATCTAATTACAATACTAATATAATTCAATTTTAAATTCACTTGTTGTAAAAAAATTATTAATCGTAATAAACCATAACCACCTAATTTTAATATAATTCCAGCTAAAATTATAGACCCAGAAACAGGAGCCTCAACATGAGCTTTTGGTAATCATAAATGAACAAAATATATTGGTATTTTTACTAAAAAAGCCATAATTATACAAAAATATAATATATATATATTTATATTAATAAATTTTAAAAAATAAATTATTATTCTATTTATCTCATTAAAAATATAAAAAATCCCTAATAATAAAGGTAATGAAACAAATAAAGTATAAAATAATAAATATATTCCAGCCTTAATTCGTTCAGGTTGATAACCTCAACCAATAATTAATATTAATGTTGGAATTAATCTACCCTCAAAAAATAAATAAAATATAAATATATTTATTACTCTAAAAGTTAAAAATAATATAATTAATAAAAAAATAATATTAAATAAAAAAAAATTTAAATAAAACTTTATTTTATAAATATTTTCACTAGCTATAATTATTAAAACTGAAATTCAAATTCTTAATAAAATTAATCCATACGATATAATATCACAAGATATTATATATCTTATATTACAATATAACCCAAATCTAACTATTAAATTTATAAATATAAATATTATTAAAAATAATATTATTTGAACCATTCAAAATATATTTTTTATAAAACAAATAGGTAATATAAATGTTATTATTATTAAAAATTTTATCAT